GCCCATACATAGTATGAACTCAAAATTACAGAATTAATAACCAACTCATCGCTTCACATTATCTAGATCTAAACAACCAGTCAAGATATGATATATTGGTCATATCATTGTAGCAACTGAAATCTTTTTTGCATAAACACAAAAAAAACCAAACCAATCTGATTATGAGTTTGGGAAGCGAAATCTAGAATGATGTGGATAAATGGAAGAAGGGTGAGAGAAAGAGATAAAAAGAACGCCAATGATATATGATTCCAATATAATATGTAAGGTCTATGAATCATTTCATAAAAAGCAATGTAATAAAGCATCAAACTAATTCCTCCCGAATTAAATGAATATGTTCATAGAAAAAAAATCAAGAGCCTAGAGCCAATAAAGACTGAGAAGATTGACTCAAGAACAGGAGCTCCATTGTATAATTCAGACCTAACCATTAATTGAGAAGCGATGGGAACGACGGAAACCTGTGAATACAGAAGATTCTATTAAAAACGAATCCTAATGATTCATTGAGTGGGATGGCGGAACAAACCAGGTATCAATTCATTTGTTCTGAAAGATCGTGGGCTAACCTTACAATTGAAATAGATATTAAAAGAGTAAATGTTCGCCCGCGAAAGCTTTATTTTACCGAATTGCTCTATTTTTTGAGCGATCCGATATGATAAAGACAAAACAAAATAAAGATTCGTTATAGCCTTATATATTATTATATTATAAATAAATTATAAATAAAAAATTACATTATCTAGAAATATATGTTTAGCTATATATCCAAAAGCTATATATAAACAAGATATAAAAATTTCTAATAGAAATAGATTAGATGAAAATTAGATGAAATATCAAAGAATCCCACGATTCAGTGTATTATTCAAAAAAATTGAATTTTATCTTAACTAAATTTTTTTGAATCATTTCATTCGCGAGGAGCTGGATGAGAAGAAACTCTCATGTCCGGTTCTGGAGTAGAGATGGAATTTTAAAAAGACCCATCCACTATAACCCCAAAAGAACCAGATTCCGTAAACAACATAGAGGAAGAATGAAGGGAATATCTTATCGAGGTAATCGTATTTGTTTCGGTAGATACGCTCTTCAAGCACTTGAACCTGCTTGGATCACATCTAGACAAATAGAAGCGGGGCGACGAGCAATGACACGAAACGTACGCCGTGGTGGAAAAATATGGGTACGTATATTTCCAGACAAACCAGTTACAGTAAGACCTACAGAAACACGTATGGGTTCGGGGAAAGGATCCCCCGAATATTGGGTAGCTGTCGTTAAACCAGGTAGAATACTTTATGAAATGGGCGGAGTAGCAGAAAATATAGCTAGAAAAGCTATTTCAATAGCGGCGTCCAAAATGCCTATACGAACTCAATTCATTATTTCGGGATAGGAATAAAAGAAAAAGAGGTCTTTGGGATGAAAAAAAATTGCAGGTTTCTTTTTTTGATTTTGGACAAACAATATTTCTTTTTTTTTCCTTCGTTCTTTGCATTGAAAAATCGAATAAAAAAATGATATGATTCAACCCCAGACCCATTTGAATGTAGCGGACAACAGCGGGGCCCGAGAATTGATGTGTATTCGAATCATAGGAACTAGTAATCGCCGATACGCTCATATTGGTGACGTTATTGTTGCTGTGATCAAAGAAGTAGTACCAAATATGCCTCTAGAAAGATCAGAAGTAATCAGAGCTGTAATTGTACGTACCTGTAAAGAACTCAAACGTGACAACGGTATGATAATACGATATGATGACAATGCTGCAGTTATTATTGATCAAGAAGGAAACCCAAAAGGAACTCGAATTTTTGGTGCGATCGTCCGGGAATTGAGACAGTTAAATTTTACTAAAATAGTTTCCTTAGCCCCTGAGGTATTATAAGACGAGACCATGATATAGTTATAGTAAGCGAATGAAATAGATTAATTAGTAGATTGTGTTTCACGCATATACCTTTAATTTAATATTTAATAGAATTCATAAATAAAAAAATAAAAAAGAGCATGTTGATTATATCAAAATTAGCAGGCACCAATAATTTTAGTTCATCATGGGCAGGGACACTATTGCTGACATAATAACCTCTATACGAAATGTCGACATGGATAGAAAAGTAACGGTTCGAATAGCATCTACTAATATCACCGAAAACATTGTTAAAATACTTTTACGGGAAGGTTTTATCGAAAACGTGAGGAAACATCAGGAAAGCAACAAATATTTTTTGGTTTTAACCCTGCGACATAGAAGGAATAGGAAAGGAACATATAGAACTATTTTAAATTTAAAACGGATCAGTCGACCTGGTCTACGAATCTATTCTAACTATCAACGAATTCCTAGAATTTTAGGTGGTATGGGGATTGTAATTCTTTCTACTTCTAGAGGTATAATGACAGACCGAGAGGCTCGCCTAGAAAGAATTGGTGGAGAAATTTTGTGTTATATATGGTAATCCTTCTGATATTCGAATTGGAT